CGGTCGTTATGGTCGGACTCTATTATGGATTTCTAACCACATTATCCATAGGTCCCTCTTATATCTTCCTTCTACGAGCTCGAGTTATGGAAGAAGGAACCCATAACAAGGTATCAGCAACAACTGGGTTTATTGCAGGACAGTTCATGATGTTCATATCAATCTACTATGTACCTCTGCATTTAGCATTGGGTAGACCTCATACAATAACTGTCCTAGCTCTACCGTATCTTTTGTTTCATTTCTTCTGGAACAATCACAAAGACTTTTTTGATTATGGACGTACTACCAGAAATTCAATGCGTAATCTTAGCATTCAATGTGTATTCCTGAATAATTTAATTATTCAATTATTCAACCATTTCATTTTACCAAGTTCAATGTTAGCCAGATTAGTCAACATTTATATGTTTCGATGCAACAACAATATGTTATTTGTAACAAGTAGTTTTGTTGGTTGGTTAATTGGGCATATTTTATTCATGAAATGGGTTGGATTGGTATTAGCCTGGATACAACAAAATAATTTTATTAGGTCTAATGTACTTATTCGATCTAATAAGTATCTTGTATCAGAATTTAGAAATTCTATGGCTCGCATTTTTAGTATTCTCTTATTTATTACCTGTGTTTACTATTTAGGTAGAATGCCGTCACCCATTCTAACTAAGAAATTGAAAGGAATTTCAGAAGCGGCAGAAGTGGGGGAAAGTGAGGAAGAAAGAAACATAGAAATAGAAACTATTTCCGAAGGGGGGGGGTATAACCAGGAACAAGAGGTATCCACCGAAGAAAATCCTTCTTCTTCCCTTTTTTCGGAGGAAAGGGTGGATCCGAGCAAAATCGATGAAACAGAAAAGCTACGAGTGACTGGAAAGAAAAAAATGAAAATAAAAAGAAAGGGCGGACTCCACTTTCCCTTTAAAGAGGCATACTATAAAAATAGACCAGTTTATGAAACTTCTTACCTGGATGGGAATCAAGAAAGTTCGAAGTTCGAAATATTAAAAAAAAAAGAAGATAAATATATATTATGGTTTGAAAAACCCCTTGTGACACTTCTTTTTGATTCTAAACGATGGAATCGACCTTTGCGATATATAAAAAATGACCGGTTTGAAAATGCTATAAAAAATGAAATGTCACAATATTTTTTTTACACATGTCAAAGTGATGGAAAAGAAAAAATATCTTTTACGTATCCACCTAGTTTATCAACTTTTGGAGAAATGATACAAAAAAAAATATATTTTTTCACACCAGAAAAATTGTTTTCTGATGAGTTGTATACTGATTGGAGTTTTATCAATGAACTAAAAAGAAGAAATTTAAGTAAGGAGTTTATAAAAAGAGTCGAATCTTTAGATAAGGAATCTTTTGAGCTGGGCATACTTGAAAAAAGGACTCGATTCTCTAATAATGAAACTAAAAGAGAATACTTACCTAAAATATATGATCCTTTCTTGCATGGACCCTACCGCGGAAGAATCAAACAATGGGTTTCACCTTTAAGCATAAATCAAACTTCTCAAAAAAAAAACAAGGATCCGTTTTGGATAAATAAGATTCATGCTATACTTCTTACTACTGATTATCACGAATTTGAACAGACACTAGATACACTCAATATAAAATCATTATCAACAGAAAAAGAACTCTCTTTATTGACATTGACAGAAGACGAACAGGGAAATATCGATTCCGAGGATCGAGTAAAAATATTGAAATTTTTGTTCAATATAGTTATAACTAATCCCAACAATCAAACAATTAGAAAAAAATCTATTGGAATAAAAGAAATAAGTAAAAAAGTTCCTCGATGGTCATACAAATTAATCGACGATTTAGAACAACAGGAGGGAGAAAACGAGGAAAATGTAACAGCAGAGCATGAAATTCGTTCAAGAAAATCCAAGCGCGTAGTGATTTTTACTAATAACCAGGCAAACGCCGATACTTATACTAATACCAAGGATACTAATGGTCCTGATCAAACAAACGAAATGGCTTTGATACGCTATTCGCAACAATCAGATTTTCGCCGCGACATAATAAAAGGTTCCATGCGTGCCCAAAGGCGTAAAACAATTACTTGGGAACTGTTTCAAGCAAATGTGCATTCCCCACTTTTTTTGGACAGAGTAGACAAACCCCTCTTTTTTTCTTTTGATATTTCTGGGCCGCTGAAACTAATATCTCGAAATTGGATATGTAAAAAAAAAGAATCACAAATTTCTGATTATACAGATTCTGATTATACAGAAAAAAAGATCGAGAAAAAAGACAAGGACGAAAGAGAAAAATACAAAAGAGAAGAGAAAATACGGATAGAAATAGGAGAAGCTTGGGACAGCATTTTAGTTGCTCAAGTAATAAGGGGCTCCATGTTAATAACCCAATCAATTCTTAGAAAATATATTATATTACCTTCATTGATAATAGCTAAAAATGTTGCCCGTATGTTATTATTTCAATTTCCTGAGTGGTCCGAGGATTTAAAGGATTGGAATCGCGAAATGCATGTTAAATGTACTTATAATGGTGTTCAATTATCCGAAACAGAATTTCCAAAAAACTGGTTAACAGACGGTATTCAGATAAAAATCCTATTTCCTTTTTGCCTGAAACCTTGGCATAGAGTTACACTACAACCCTCTCATAAAGATCCAATGAAAAAAAAGAAAGGTCAAAAGAATGATTTTTGCTTTTTAACAGTTTGGGGAATGGAAACTGAACTACCTTTCGGTTCTGCTCGAAAACGGCGTTCGTTTTTTGAGCCTATTTTAAAAGAACTAAAAAAAAAAAAAAAAAAATTGAAAACGAAATGTTTTATAGCTTTAACAATTTTAAAAGAAAAAACAAAATTGTTTCGAAAAGTCTCAAAAGAAACAAAAAAATGGGTCACTCAAAGCATTCTATTTCTAAAGGGAATAATAAAAGAACTTTCAAAAAAAAATCTAATTCCATTTTTGGGTTTGAGAGAAATATATGAATTGGGCGAAACTAAAAAGGATTCGCTAATCAGTAATAAGACGATTCGCAAATCATCCCTTGAAATTCAATCTATGGAGCGGACAACTTATTCATTAACAGAAAAAAAAATAAAGGATCTGACTACGAGAACAAACACAATCAAAAATCAAATAGAAAAAATTAGAATTATAAAAGACAAGAAAAACGAATTTCTAACTCAAGAAATAAATATTAGTTCTAACAAAATAAGTTATCGGGATAAAATATTAGAATCATCAAAAAAAAATTGGCAAATATTTAAAAGAAGAACTATTCGATTAATCCGTAAATTCTATTTTTTTATAAAATTTTTCATTGAAAAGATATACATAGATATTCTTCTATATATCATTAATATTCCAAGAACCAATACACAACTTTTTCTTGAATCAACAAAAAAAATGATTGAGAAATTCAATCACAATAATGAAGCAAATCAAGAAAGAATTAATAAAACAACTAAAAATACAACTCATTTTATTTCAACTATAAAAAACTCACTTTCTTCACTTTCTAATGTTAGTATTAGAAATAAAAATGAAAAAGCTTTTTGTGACTTATCCTCCTTCTCACAAGCATATGTATTTTATAAATTATCACAAACCAAAGTTATTAGTTTTTATAAATTCAAACCTATCCTTCAATATCATGGAACATCTCTTTTTCTTAAAAATGAAATAAAAGATTATTTTGAAGAACAGGGAGTATCTCATTCCAGATTAAGACACCATTATGGGTTAAGACAGAAAATCTTTTGGCATTCTGGAATGAATGAATGGAAAAACTGGTTAAGGAGTCGTTATCAATACGATTTATTTCAGAGTAGATGGCTTAGATTAGTACCAGGACAATGGCGAAATAGAGCCAATCGACGCTATCTGGCTCAAAATGAAGATTTAACAAAATGGGATTCAGATGAAAAAGAAAGATTAATTCATTACGAAAAAAAAAATGATTTTCAAGCGAATTCATTACTGAATCAAGAATATAAACTGAATCAAGAACATAAAAAATCAAATTTGAAAAAACACTATGGATATGATTTTTTATCATATAAATCTATTAATTATCAAGATAAGAGGGACCCGTATGCTTATGGATCACCATTCCAAGTAAATAAGAGGGCAAAGATTTCTTATAATTACAACATGGATAAACGCAAATTTTTTGATACACTTACACTGAGGGATATCCCTATCCATAATTATCTAGGAGAAGACGATATCCTAGATGCTATGGGGAAATTTTCGCATAGAAAGTTTTTTAATTGGCGAATTCTTCATTTTTGTCTTAGAAATAAGGCCGATATTGAATCCTGGGTCGATACCAGTACCAAGAGTAAGAAAAATATTAAGACTGTGGTTAATAATTATCAAATAATTGATAAAATGGACCTTTTTTATTTCACAATTTATCAAGATCAAGAAAGCAACCCATCCAATCAAAAGGGCTTCCTTTTTGATTGGATGGGAATGAATGAAGAAATACTAAGTCGTCCTATATCGAATCTGGAGTTTTGGTTCTTCCCAGAATTTATGCTGCTATATAATGCGTATAAGGTTAAAACATGGATCATACCAATAAAATTACTTCTTTTAAATTTTAATGGAAATGGGAACATTAATAAAAACATTATTGAAAATAAAAAAAGGGACCCCCTTATAGCACCGAATGAAAAAAAAATTATTGGATTAGAGAATCGAAATCAAGAAGAAAAAGAACTCATAGGCGAAGGGGATCTTGTATCAGATGCACAAAAACAAGGAAATTTGAAATCCGTTCTCTCAAACCAAGAAAAAGATGTTGAAGAAGATTATGGTAAATCAGACAGAAAAAAACGTAGAAAGAAAAAGCAATACAAGAGCAACATGGAAGCACAGCTTGATTTCTTCCTAAAAAGGTATTTGCGTTTTCAATTGAGATGGAATGATTCTTTTAATCAAAGAATAATCAATAATATCAAAGTATATTGTCTCCTGCTTAGACTGATAAATCCAAACGAAATTGTTATATCCTCTATTCAAAGGGGAGAAATGAATCTGGATATTTTGATGATTCATAAGAATTTAACTCTTAGAGAATTAATGAAAAAAGGAATATTGATTATCGATCCGGTTCGTCTGTCGGTAAAAAATGATGGCCAATTTATTCTATACCAAACTATAAGTATTTCGTTGGTTCATAAAAATAAACACCAAATTAATCAAAGATACCAAGAAAAAAACTATATCTATATTGATAAAAAGAATTTTGATGAATCTATTGCAAGACATCAAAAAATGACTGAAAATAAAGACAAAAATCATTATGATTTGTTTGTTCCTGAAAATATTTTATCTCCGTACCACCGGCGAGAATTGCGAATTCGAATTTCTTTCAATTCAAGGGATAAAAATGGTATGCATAGAAATCCAATATTTTTAAATAATGTAAAAAACTGCGGTCAAGTTTTGACTAAAAACAAACATCTTGATAGTGATAAAAAGAAACTAATTAAATTAAAGTTCTTTCTTTGGCCCAATTATCGATTAGAAGATTTAGCTTGTATGAATCGCTATTGGTTTAATACTAATAATGGCAGTCGTTTCAGTATGGTAAGGATACATATGTATCCGCGTTTGAAAAGTCGTTAATGGTAAATTTTCCCATATATTATGTATGTACCGTGCCGGGTCTATGAAAACAAATAGATAGGCACAAGGATTGTCTTACATTTCATTCTGATACATGATACTAATTTAATGACATACATATCAAATATATATTAATTAGATCGACAAATAAATCAACAAGATCCTCTTATTTGAACTCTAAAATTTTCTCTTTTGTCGAAATATATCACTCTTTTGTATCTCTGTACGAATCAAATTGAAAAACGGATTGATTAATTTTATTTGAACAAATTAGAAAGTTCATAACGAACTTAAAATCATTGTGTATATCAAAATGACTGATATTATTATTACTGATCAGTAAAATTCACATTCAAAAAAAGGGGGAGAGAATATTTTGTTTTATGGTAAAAAATTCATTCATCTCAGTTATTTTTCAAGAAAAAAAAGAAGAAAACAGGGGGTCCGTTGAATTTCAAATAGTTAGTTTCACCAATAAGATACGAAGACTTACTTCACATTTAGAATTGCACAAAAAAGACTATTTATCTCAGAGAGGTCTACGTAAAATTCTAGGAAAACGTCAACGACTGCTGTCTTATTTATCAAAGAAAAATAAAATACGTTATAAAGAATTAATTAGTGAGTTGGATATTCGTGAATCAAAAAATCGTTAATTTGCAAATTTTGAATTAGTCGATTTATTAGATTTTCATTTTGATGTACTTCTTTTCGTTTTCAACAATTCATGTAAGAATGAATCGAGGAAAAACTTATGAATCTATCAGCTACAGAAAAAGACCTTATGATAGTCAATATGGGACCTCACCACCCATCAATGCATGGTGTTCTTCGTCTCATCGTTACTCTAGATGGTGAAGATGTTGTTGACTGTGAACCAATATTAGGTTATTTACACAGAGGAATGGAAAAAATTGCGGAAAACCGAACAATTATACAATATTTGCCTTATGTAACGCGTTGGGATTATTTAGCCACTATGTTCACGGAAGCAATAACCGTAAATGGACCAGAGCAGTTGGGGAATATTCAAGTCCCTCAAAGAGCCAGCTATATCCGAGTAATTATGTTGGAGTTGAGTCGTATAGCTTCTCATCTATTATGGCTTGGACCTTTTATGGCAGATATTGGTGCACAGACCCCCTTTTTCTATATTTTCAGAGAAAGAGAATTAGTATATGATCTATTCGAAGCTGCCACCGGTATGAGAATGATGCATAATTATTTTCGTATCGGAGGAGTGGCGGCCGATCTACCTTATGGCTGGATAGATAAATGTTTGGATTTCTGCGATTATTTTTTAACAGGAATTGTTGAATATCAAAAACTTATTACGCGAAATCCTATTTTTTTAGAACGAGTTGAAGGGATAGGCGTTATTGGTGGAGAAGAAGCAATAAATTGGGGTTTATCCGGCCCAATGCTACGAGCATCGGGAATCAAATGGGATCTTCGGAAAGTTGATCATTATGAGTGTTACGACGAATTTGATTGGGAAATCCAGTGGCAAAAAGAAGGAGATTCATTAGCTCGTTATTTAGTCCGAATCCGTGAAATGACGGAATCTATAAAAATAATTCAACAGGCCCTGGAAGGAATTCCGGGGGGTCCCTATGAGAATTTAGAAATCCGATGCTTTGATCGAGAAAGGGATCCAGAATGGAATGATTTTGAATATCGATTCATTAGTAAAAAACCTTCTCCCACATTTGAATTACCGAGACAAGAACTTTATGCGAGAATGGAAGCTCCAAAGGGAGAATTAGGAATTTTTCTGATAGGGGATCAAAGCGGTTTTCCTTGGAGATGGAAAATTCGCCCGCCGGGTTTTATCAATTTGCAAATTCTTCCTCAGTTAGTTAAAAGAATGAAATTGGCTGATATTATGACGATACTAGGTAGCATAGATATCATTATGGGAGAAGTGGATCGTTGAAATGATAATTTATACGACAGAAGTACAAGATATCAATTCCTTTTACAGATTGGAATCTTTAAAAGAGGTCTATGGGATCATATGGATGTTGGTCCCTATTTTGACTCTTGTATTGGGAATCACAATAGGTGTACTAGTAATTGTATGGTTAGAAAGAGAAATATCTGCAGGAATACAACAACGTATTGGGCCTGAATACGCCGGTCCTTTGGGAATTCTTCAAGCTCTAGCAGATGGAACAAAACTGCTTTTCAAAGAGAATATTCTTCCATCTAGAGGAAATACTCGTTTATTTAGTATTGGACCGTCTATAGCAGTCATATCAATTTTACTAAATTTTGCAGTAATTCCTTTTAGCTCTCGCCTTATTTTAGCCGATCTCAATATCGGTATTTTTTTATGGATTGCCCTTTCAAGTATTGCTCCTGTTGGACTTCTTATGTCAGGATACGGATCAAATAATAAATATTCCTTTTTAGGTGGTCTGCGAGCTGCTGCTCAATCGATTAGTTATGAAATACCATTAACTCTATGTGTTTTATCAATATCTCTACGTGCGATTCGTTGAAATATAAACTTTTATTTTCCCTATTCCTTTCGTTCTAGAAAATAAGTTGAATGGATTGAATAGATATCTTCGTTTTTTATTATCCTTCAGTTCAGGTTGATAAACTAAATTAGATAGTTATATATGAGTGAAAGAAAGCAGTTTATAAATTCGCAGTAAATTAAACAAAATAATTGAATCTCATTTACTATGTACAAGAGTTAAGTGGAAGAAAACGTAAGCGAAAGTAGTCTTTACCCCAAGGCGGGTTGATTAGTCAATCTAGCTTGAAGCGGGCTCAAAAGATCAACCGTCTAGAGTTTTCGCTATCCTTTGTATGGATTCCCATACATGTATTGCTAAACAAACGGGGGATTGAACAAAAAAAACGAGTGGATGGTTAGGAACACCAAAATACATAAAGGATTAGTAACGGAGATTATGTAAATTATAGAAAAAGAGACTTCTGGATAACATAAAAAGAATACTAATCGGGGCTTTCAATTCGTAGAAATGACTAGGCCGTACTCCCCACGATTCCGGTCCAGAGTATGCTCCTATCCGCCGATTAAAGTAATGACTATCAGGAACGAAATAATCCTTTACTATTTTTTAGTTTAAGCCCCATTCATGGTTTTCTCAGATCCGAAAGAAGAATAGGAACGAAAAAGAAACAATAAAGAATAAAAAAAAAAAGATTTCTTTTTTTTTCTTTCTTTCATAGATAGAGAACTCTAATTCGTGTCATGATTTATGAGCTAATGTAATGTTTCATTTTTTTCGTAATCGAAAACAATGGGTTGAAATATCTATTGATATTCTACAAGAAGTATTTTATTGAAAGCTTAAGTTATTACTCAACAAATCGAAATTGAAATTATTAACGGGCGAGATCAATTCAGAAGCATTTTTTTTATTCTGAAGAATGTAGCAGACAGAATTCCATTGGTATAATTTTGGACCTTCCAATCCATCTTTTCTCTATCTATTCTACAACCATACGAAGATAAATAATACTGATTCGGTCCTTAAATTTATTTGTGACCCACGAGGAGCCGTATGAGGTGAAAATCTCATGTACGGTTTTGGACTAGCGATGGAAACAGTGATGTTATCATCGACTATAATTATCTAACAGTTCAAGTACAGTTGATATAGTTGAGGCGCAATCAAAATATGGTTTTTGGGGATGGAATTTGTGGCGTCAGCCAATAGGGTTTATCGTTTTTCTAATTTCTTCTCTAGCAGAATGTGAGAGATTACCTTTTGATTTACCAGAAGCCGAGGAAGAATTAGTAGCAGGGTATCAAACCGAATATTCTGGTATCAAATTTGGTTTATTTTACGTTGCTTCCTATCTAAATCTATTACTTTCTTCGTTATTTGTAACAGTTCTTTACTTAGGGGGTTGGAATATTTCCATTCCGTACGTATTCGTCCCTGAGCTATTTGAAATAAATAAAATGAATGGAATCTTTGGAACGACAATTGGTATCTTTATTACATTAACTAAAACTTATTTGTTTTTGTTTATGTCTATCGCAACACGATGGACTTTACCTAGGTTAAGAATGGACCAATTATTAAATCTTGGATGGAAATTTCTTTTACCCATTTCTCTCGGTAATCTATTATTAACAACTTCTTTCCAACTTCTTTCACTGTAAAGAAAAAAAGAATATGAGATTCATGACTTGGTTCAAACAAGAGAAAGAAACAAACATAAAATTATTCATAGATATTCACGATATGTTCCCTATGGTAACTGGGTTCATGAATTATGGCCACCAAACAGTCCGAGCAGCAAGGTACATTGGTCAAGGTTTCATGATTACCTTATCCCACGCAAACCGTTTACCCGTAACTATTCAATACCCTTATGAAAAATTAATCACATCAGAGCGTTTTCGCGGGCGAATCCATTTTGAATTTGATAAATGCATTGCTTGTGAAGTATGTGTTCGTGTATGCCCTATAGATTTACCTGTTGTTGATTGGAAATTTGAAACGGATATTCGAAAAAAACGATTGCTTAATTACAGTATTGATTTCGGAATTTGTATATTTTGTGGTAACTGCGTTGAGTATTGTCCAACAAATTGTTTATCAATGACTGAAGAATATGAACTTTCTACTTACGACCGTCACGAATTGAATTATAATCAAATTGCTTTGGGCCGTTTACCAATGTCAGTAATTGACGATTATACAATTCGAACAATTTTGAATTCGATTCAAAGAAAAACTGAGTAAGTAAACCTCCTATTCTATTAAAGAGAAATTTCCAATTCTTTTAAGGTTCCGGTTTGGTTTAAGTTTAAAAAATGTTTGGTTTGAATTAAAAAAGAATGAGGCCCTTGGTCAATAAATAAAAATTCAATTACAAATTAACTGGTTGATAAGAATTTCGGATTCATTTTTATTGAAAATCTATTAATATATTCGTAATTATTTCGAAATATATAGTTTCAAAAAAACAAAATACCCTTTTCTTTCGAATCTTTCGAACAAACAAAAAAAGAATCAAAAACGAAACTTACAATAATTGTACTTAGAGCAATTCACACCTAATAGATTAGGATTTTATTCAATTAGGAACGTATCATAAAAAAAAATTCCTGGTCGGGTCAATAAGATCATGAAAAGCATTTCGATTTATTTATCTCTTATTTTACACAGAATGGATTTGCCTGGACCACTACACGATTTTCTTTTAGTTTTTCTGGGATCGGGTCTCATATTAGGGGGCCTGGGAGTGGTATTACTTACCAATCCAATCTATTCTGCCTTTTCATTGGGATTGGTTCTTGTTTGTATATCCTTATTCTATATTCTCTCAAATTCTCATTTTGTGGCGGCTGCCCAGCTCCTTATTTATGTGGGAGCCATAAATGTTTTAATCCTATTTGCTGTGATGTTCATGAATGGTTCAGAATATTATAAAGATTTTAATCTGTGGACCTTTGGGAACGGCCTTACTTCGTTGGTTTGTACAAGTATTCTTGTTTCGCTAATTACTACTATATTAGACACATCGTGGTACGGGATTATTTGGACTACAAGATCAAACCAAATTATAGAACAAGATTTGATAAGTAATGGTCAACAAATTGGAATTCATTTAGCAACAGATTTTTTTCTTCCATTTGAATTCATTTCAATAATTCTTTTAGTTGCTTTGATAGGTGCAATTGCTGTGGCTCGTCAGTAATAAATCTTTCTCTTTCTAACTAGGAGTAGCAAGCAATCAAAATTAAACTTTTTTCTGCCTTATCGCATCTATTTTCATCTATTTTCTTTGAATTCTATTTGAATATTGCTCATGTATAAAATAGAAATTCGTTTATTCGATATATTTCCAATATATTCTTTTTGTTATATTCTAGTAAATCCCATCCGTTGAATTATTGTTCATATTAAAATGAATCGAAATTGATAAGGAGTTGTTCAATGATGCTCGAACATATACTTGTTTTGAGTGCCTATTTATTTTCTATCGGTATTTATGGATTGATCACGAGTCGAAATATGGTTAGGGCCCTTATGTGTCTTGAACTTATACTGAATGCGGTTAATATAAATTTTGTAACATTTTCTGATTTTTTTGATAGTCGGCAATTAAAAGGAAATATTTTCTCAATTTTTGTTATAGCTATTGCAGCCGCTGAAGCAGCTATTGGATCAGCTATTGTTTCCTCGATTTATCGTAACAGAAAATCAACGCGTATCAATCAATCAACTTTGTTGAATAAGTAATATTATATTAATAATATTAAATCATAATATTCACCAATTTGAATTAGCACGTCCAATATGTTGGAATCTACATCATGTTTTCGAAAACGTAAGAAATCAAAGTATCTTGGTCCTTTCTTATGAGTTGATCCCGAAGGAAAGAAATTGATTAGAAAATTTCTGGTAAATCGTTGATTCATCTGGTGTTTAACTATACTGATTCATTTACAAGTTTACTAGATTGAAATTTTATGATGTTAAAAAATTTATAGATCCCATGTCACATTCAGTAAAAATTTATGATACATGTATAGGGTGTACTCAATGTGTCCGAGCCTGCCCCACCGATGTGTTAGAAATGATACCTTGGGATGGATGTAAAGCTAAGCAAATTGCTTCCGCTCCAAGAACAGAAGACTGTGTTGGTTGTAAGAGATGCGAATCCGCTTGTCCGACGGATTTCTTGAGCGTTCGGGTTTATTTATGGCATGAAACAACTCGAAGTATGGGTCTAGCTTATTGATACGTTCCAGAAAAGAAAACTCCACTTGAATACATTTTGAATCCGTTTTATTTTTTTTACTGAAAAAACCCGTGCTCAAAAAAAATCTTTCTGAGCACGGGTTTTTCTGGTCCA